GATACACGCATCCTTCTCATAATGAATAGAGAGCGGGTAGCGGGAATCGAACCCGCATCGTTAGCTTGGAAGGCTATGGGTTATAGTCGACGTCAATTCATTATTTTTAACGTCTCTAATTCAAAACCGAACATGAAACTTTTATTTCATTCGGCTCCTTTATGGAAGATGGCTGGATTCCATAATCTAAGCCATAAACGAACTAAAAGAAGTTGCTTCATAAGATCTATGTCCGCTTTTCTGTCTGAATGTATACCAAACAAATTGCTTTCTAGATGATCCCTCTAGAAGACGAGGGGTATTTTGAAAAGTCCTTCTAGTTACTTCGTTCTCTATTTCTCCTTGCGTGAATCTTGAGGAAAGAAATTTTTGTTTCCACCCGAGCTGAAATAAAATGTCGATAACTTTAGTAAACCAAAGTCGTCCTTTATTAGCTATTGTGCTTCAACCTCTTCAAATGAAAAAATTGAAGATCTAGTTACGATTAGAAGTACACTTTTGTATCTTCCTCCATGGATTCTTTACTTAATACTCATTCAATTGTTAAGTCTTGATACAGCGCAAAAAAATTATGCTTCGCGATTCCCTACTCCAATGTGAAAATTTATAATGGACTTTTGGGTACAAATCACGAAAATGTATATGATTCCTCAAATCGCTTATTGAGAGGTAAAGGATTCAATCCTTTCTAAGAAATAAAGTTTTTAATCGGAACGGAATATGAATAAAACCTAAAGACCCCTTAACTATTTCAGTTGTTAATAGAACGAATCACACTTTTACCACTAAACTATACCCGCTACATTGTGATTATTGTATATGAATGGACCATTTGTCGAACAAGAACATTACTCTATGTAATAATGTAATATAATAAATAAAGATAGGATTAAGGACAAAATCCTAAATGAAATTGGAAATGAGAGTGCTCGGGTCTTTTCCTGGAGAAACTTAATGAGATAAGAAAAGGAGGGCCTTTTGACCTTGAAAAAATGTGTGTTCTTGAGGGGTTATTTAGTAGAAGACCTGCCCCAAAAGAACTATATAGCATAACAAGAAATGGCCTGGCTAGGTACCGACCCGGCCAGGTGGGGGAATCAAATAAAGGACGGACCCTTCGGATCGGATGAAATAAAATTCAAAGGGTACTCTTTAACGTACCAACTTCACTCTTTTTTTTTTTTTCTATTTTTGAAATACTTTTTCTTTACTTCAGGGGTAACATAGTCATTATCCTTTGTTAATTGGGAGAGATGGCTGAGTGGACTAAAGCGGCTGATTGCTAATCCGTTGTACGACTTCTTCGTACCGAGGGTTCGAATCCCTCTCTTTCCGTTTCTTCCGACGGCTTAATATTTTCTTTCGACTTCAAATTCAAAAAAAATTCAAATTCAAAAAAAAAAATCTTGAGACCCCTTTTTTTTTTTATTTTATCTTTTATCATAGTTCACTATCTGTAATAGAGAAACTCATAAGAAAATGAATAAATCAAACAACAAGAAATCCTTTCTTTTTTTATTCCTCACGCCCTGGATTACGCCCTGGATCATTCGATAGGAATCCAAAGATAAAGAGAGAAACAAAAAATATCACTACTGTGTAAACGAAGAGTTTAAGAGTAAGCATTATACAATCTCCAGGATAAGATCCTATTTTTTGGAAAAGGAGAATAGATTATCTATTTTTATACCCCATATTCTAGGTTTGACACCAAACCAATAGATGAAGTGGTTTAGAGATAAATCAAAAAAGAAAAAACCTAATATCTTTTCGGTATCCAAATTCTCTGTCATATCTACAGTTACTGTGGGGGGATTTACTAGTTTCTTGTTCACTGGAAGGCGAAGAAGGGCAAAACGAGGAAATGAGATGATTCAGATTCATCGCGCCTATTCAAGAATTTCCATGTTTGAATCGAGGGTTCATATCATAATGTAATAGATCCGATCTTTTTTCAATTGTTAGTTTTTTTTTTATTGATTAAATCATGAATCTTTGTAGGACAGTATTAAATAAAGATCTCATCGAAAACTTACAGCAGCTTGCCAAACAAAGGCTAAGAGAAAAAAGAGCACAGGGATGACTGGCATAAAATCTACGATTGGATTAAGAAAAGCGTAAGACTCGGGTAACTTAGCAAAGAAAAAACTACTCGAATGAAGGGCAGAATTAAGACAGCTACAGATAAAACTAAAGATATTAAGCATAACAAACATTTCATTCTTGGAGATAATTGTATTTGATTGAGTTTTGAGTTATTGATTAAGGGATAAACGGGGAAAATGAACAAAAGAATCCTGCTTTTTTTACGTACTCAATCAAAAACCCCTCAATTCTCGCACGAAAATAGAAGGAAGCATACTTTCATACAATATCTTAATTGAATTCTATCTAATGATCAATAAATTCAGTGGAATTCTCTAACTAGTTGTGTGAAATCCTAGTACCAATCTAACGGATTCCATAGAGGTTTTTATTGATTGTGATTTGACAATTCATTAAAATTATTCAATAATATTAAATTGATTGAAAAAAAAAAGAAACAACTCTAGAAGTTGTGGATGTGGGATGGATGTGGGGCGTGGCCGAGTGGTAAGGCGCCGGGTCTTGTTCCCGGAATATCGAAGGTTCGAAACCTTTCGTCCCAGCACATCCCACACTTTTCTTTCTTCTAGTTACTAGTTCGAAGAAAGAGAAATTTTTCCTCTGTGCCTATAAAGGATGGAATCCGTATGTGGTCAATGTGTAGTGGGGCGTGGCCAAGTGGTAAGGCAACGGGTTTTGATCTCGTTATTCGAAGGTTCGAATCCTTCCGCTCCAAGGTATTCTATACCTTATGTAGAATACCAATTAGTAATTGATAAAAGTCAATATCAATTACTATACTTTCGATTCAGCCAATGACTATTCATGATTCCATATTGAATCAATTCCAGACGGGTTCTAAAGGAAAGCAGTTTTATGGTGAAACTTCGTTTAAAACGATGCGGTCGGAAGCAACGTGCGACTTGAAGGACATGATGAACTATGGATTCTTAACACCCATCATTTTCTTTATTTTTTGAAGATTCTAGTTCGAGTATAGAAGGTGCTCTGAACTCGACATACAAAATTTGTTTTTTATTTCCACTTTCCACGAACCCTTTTTTCGTTTTCGTGAACGTGTAAGTAATTAATTAAATAGGATACAATGGAGCTCGAGAAGAAATGATTGAGTCATTTCTCAGAGGTAGGGATCTATGGCTCACAGCAATTAATAGACGAACTTCGTGACTCTTATTTCTTATTTAATAAGAAAGAAATGGAAACAATCCAATTCCAGCAAGAGGTTTAAGTGTATCGAATCGAGGGGAATCAACCATTCGTATGATTCTTTAAAGAGAAAGAAATCACAAAAGGGATGTTGCTACCCTTTTGGTATGATTACGGATCACCGAAGTAATGTTTAAGCCTAACGATTCAAAAAAAAAGTGAAAATATCATGTAACAAGAAAACGCCATTTTCAATTGTCTCAACAATTTCATTTTCATAAAAAAAGGAAAATTGATTCTAAACGAGACAAAAAGGGAGTTAAAGAGAGCTCAATAAATGAATGAACCTTAGGACCTTTTCACTCTTTCTTTGGGTAAGAATGATCCAACAACCTGAGCTATAAAAAAAATGATTTTTTGATGAATTGGGGTTCTCACTTGATTTTCGAATCGATAGATCACCCTTCGAATCATTCTTTCTCGAGCCGTACGAGGAGAAAACCTCCCTTACGTTTCTAAGGGGGGCTGTAGTCATCTACAGCTATCCCAATGGGCCATCTATCGAATCGTTGCAATTGATGTTCGATCCCGAAGAGATGGAAGGGCTCTTTGTAAAGTGGGTCTTTACGACCCGATCAATAATCAAACTTCTTTAAATCTTCCTGCTATTTTTCATTTCATTGAAAAAGGAGCTGAGCCTACGAGAACCGTTTATAATATCTTAAAGAAAGCAAAAATTTTTCAAGAACTTTCAGGATTTTTTTTTAATCCGAATCCTCTTTTTTTGTTCTACGAACAAGGAAGCTATAAGTAATGCAACTATAAATCTCATGGAGAGTTCGATCCTGGCTCAGGATGAACGCTGGCGGCATGCTTAACACATGCAAGTCGGACGGGAAGTGGTGTTTCCAGTGGCGGATGAGTAGGGCAGAGGCCTACTATTTCTTCATCTAGGATCTGACTTAATACTTAATATAATAACCCCAAAAAAAATAGAAAATATAGGAGGTAAAATCAATATGAATCTAGATGATTCTAGTCATTTTTTATGCGGTGCAGCAGCATTAGTTTGGATCACAAGTTGAAACCGTATCTAGGATACGACTTATTACTTAATATAATATATATTAATATTAACCAAAAAAAAATCTAAAATATTAGGAGGTAGAATCAAAATGATTCTAGTCATTTTTTATGTGGTGCAGCAAGCCCGCATTAGTTTGGATCACAAGTTGAAACCGTATAAAGAGGTTATTTTGATTATACTTATTATAATCAAAATGATAATTCGAATTTGGTACTTCTATATAAAAAGGTTTATAGAATTTATTTTCAAGTATTTTCTTAATATAGAAGCTTGGAAAATATTTCTCGGTTGGAAGTACCTTTTATTGGTTTGGAGGCTATTTGAAAAATCGATATTCAACCTATCTATGTGGGTGGCGATCTCCCAGTATCTTTCGAAAAAAGAAAATTGGGTAGAAATACTCATAATTTGTGTCGATCGAATTATCCAACTATATCTATATCTGGATAAGCATTATTCGATCGAGTATAAGTACGTGCTCTGTTTTGGAGGTGTAATAATGATGAAGTGGTTTAATCTGCTAAGTCCTTGGTATTACCCACAACCGCAGAACGTGACTTATGTTTCGAACAAAACGACAGATAGAGCCGGCAACACTACCCTCGAGGTCATACACTATGACCAAAGGGGGAACATGACTGTGGAATTGGAAAAATACGACCGAAGGGGGAACAGGATCCTATATGATAGGAAAAGAAAAAAAACCAAACCTTGGTGGAAACGAATTTTTTAATTCGTTCAAAAACTAGCTACGTGTGCACTGCACGTAGCTAGTGTCAATACAGCACTAGTCCTTTTTTTTTTTTCACTTTGATTTCTTTTTGATTTTGTCTAGCGTAGACTGTCTCTTGGCCCGTAGGTCCTGACACAAGGTTAGAATTCTAGCTCTTCCAGAGTGGTATCTCACTGACGGCTTGGCCCCCCGGAAGGGGGCCTTCTTCGCCCTCCACCTAAGCTGCGCAGGAAAGGCCTAAAGCCAATCCCAGGGAACAGTAAAGCTTCATAGGGTCTTTCTGTCCAGGTGCTTGTCAACGTTCATTTTATATTGACAATAGTGTATTGAATAAATAGAATTTCATTATGGTAATTTTCAATTAAGTAAATCTATTTCTCTCCGAATTCTAATTCTAGATGGGGTTTGCAATCTCTTTATTTTTATTATGATTCATCTATACACTCGGGTTGCTAACTCAACGGTAGAGTACTCGGCTTTTAAGTGCGACTAGAATCTTTTACACATTTGGATGAAGCAACGAATTCATCCATACCATTGGTAGAGTTTGTAAGACCACGACTGATCCTGAAAGAGAAGAGAACGAATGGAAAAAACAGCATGTCGTATTAACGAATTAAGGAAGAACTCTAAGAGCACTTCATTCTTAATCCTTACCGGATCAATACAAAGTATTCTTTGAATTCTTATATTATATTTCAATATGGGTCGAGTGAATAAATGGATAGAGCCGCAAGGATCCAATTATAGAATATAGAAAACAAAAAGCAACGAGCTTCTCTTCTTAATTCGAATGATTTCCCGATCTAATTAGACGTTAGAAATATATTAGTACCTGATTCGGGAAAAGGTTCTCCCATAACCATAAAAATAAGTGGATTCTCCATTTCTTTATTTCTTTTTTTTTTTGAATCCTAATTATTAACTATCTCCACTCTTATTGAGTGGAGACGAATGTGTAGAAGAAACGGTATATTGATAAATAGAATCAATTCTAAAATCAAAAGAGCGATCGGGTTGCAAAAATAAAGGATTTCTTATTATTTCAATATCCTAATTAAAGAACACAAACCTATTGGTTGGATGAAAAAAAAAGAGAATCCCTTGATAAGCTTATCTATCTTCAGGGTAGATATCATTTTCTGACTATCTACCTTGTTTTGACTGTATCGCACTATGTATCATTTGATAGTCCAAGAAACCCTCGGTCTTTGGTTCAAATCTCATTTTCAATGGAAGAATTACAAGGATATTTCCAAATAGGTAGATCTCGACGACAAGACTTCTTATATCCACTTCTATTTCAGGAGTCTATTTATGCGCTTGCTCATGATCATGGTTTAAATAGATCGATTCTTTCTGAACCTCTCGAAAATTTAGGTTATGACAATAAATCCAGTTCACTAATTTCAAAACGTTTAATTACTCGAATGTATCAACAGAAGCATTTGATTCTCTTTGATAATGATTTTAACCAAAATACATTTCGTGATCAGAATCAGAAGAAGCATTTTTATTCTAAAATGATATCAGAGGGTTTTTCACTCATTGTGGAAATTCCATTCCCTCTGCGATTAGTACCTTCCCTAGAAGCGAAAGAAATAGCAAAATCTCATAATTTACGATCAATTCATTCAACATTTCCCTTTTTAGAGGATAAATTATCACATTTAAATAATGCCTTAGATATACTAATACCCTACCCCATCCATTTGGAACTCTTGATTCAAACCCTTCGCTATTGGATACAGGATACCCCCGCTTTGCATTTATTACGATTCTTTCTCTACGAGTCTCAGAATTCGAATAATCTGATTACTCAAAAAAAAATCGATATTTCGCATTTTTCAAATCAGAATCAAAGATTTTTCTTGTTCCTATATAATATTCATATATATGAATGCGAATCCATATTCGTTTTTCTCCGTAAACAATCTGTTCATTTACGATCAAGATCGTATAGAGCCCTTCTTGAGCGAACACATTTTTATCGAAAAATAGACAAGTTTTTCTTCATTTTTCATAAAAATAAAAATTTTCAGACCACCTTATGGTTGTTCAAGGATCCTTTCATGAATTATGTCAGATATCAAGGAAAAGCCATTCTGGCTTCAAAAGGAACACCTCTTCTGATAAAAAAATGGAAGTATTACCTTGTCAATTTTTGTCAAGGTTATTTTGACTTGTGGCCTCAACCAGATAGAATTCAAATAAACCAATTCTCCAAGCACTCCCTCGATTTTCTGGGCCATCTTTCAAGTTTACGGCTAAAGCCTTGTGTGGTAAGGAGTCAAATGTTAGAAAATTCATTTATTATAGATGTTTCTATTAATAAGTTTGATACTATAGTCCCCACAATTCCTTTGATAGGAGCATTGGCTAAAGCGAAATTTTGTAACGTATCGGGGCATCCTATTAGTAAGCCGGC